TTGAAATTAATTGAATGAACAACTCAAGAAATCTTTCTGAGCTATTCCATATTCCATATATTTTCGAATTATTTACCGCATCAATTGAGAATTTTTTGTTATGTTATTGAGATTCGTGGGCAATTCAGATTAATATTTAGAGATAGATATTACCTTTCTTTTTTTTTTGTTTTAATTTTAAACGAATTGAAATGATTGAAGTTTTTCTATTTGGAATCGTCTTAGGTCTAATTCCTATTACTTTGGCTGGATTATTCGTAACTGCATATTTACAATACAGACGTGGCGATCAGTTGGACCTTTGATTCATTAAATTTTTTTTGATTGACCCCCTGTGGATTAGAGAAAGGAGGAGGTCAAATTTAGATTACTCTTCCGTTATTTCAATCGAATTCGAGAATTCAATTCGACCTAACAAGAATGGAATCACGCTCTGTAGGATTTGAACCTACGACATCGGGTTTTGGAGACCCACGTTCTACCGAACTGAACTAAGAGCGCTTTCTTATCACAATAGATAAGACATAAAACTACTTTTTTTTGTAATCCAAAACTACATCTACATCTGGGATGCAGACACTATAGAGTATGATAAAAAAAATGCGAGATTACTTTTTTTTTAATCGCCTTCAAAAAATTCCTCCTTACTTCTCAGAGGGAAAGTAATTAGGTAGGGATGACAGGATTTGAACCCGTGACATTTTGTACCCAAAACAAACGCGCTACCAAGCTGCGCTACATCCCTTTACATTTTTTTTTTTTTTTAGTGTAATTAATTGTAAAGAATACCTAGAGTGTTTTCCACATCGTTATTTCCTATATACATAATATATCTTGTCATTTCTTCTTTTTGTTCTCTTATAAGGTATAATAAAAGTATTGGGATATATATGAAAAACAAACAAGTGTAAAGTAAATAAATAAAAAAAAAGACTTTTCGGAAATATGAAATATTTAGTAGGAAGGGGCATGCTACTTTTTTTCTTAAAAAAAAATATCTTATCTACAGGATTAATGTACATTTTCATTTAACTTAGCAGCTTAGTCGTGTACAAACACAAGTAGTCTTTAACTTTATATATGCATTTGATCGTAGATTAGATATGTATTACTTTATATATATATTACATTAAAGAAATAAAGAAGGAGGATTTTTAATGCGAGATTTTAAAACATATCTTTCCGTGGCGCCGGTACTAAGCACTCTATGGTTTGGTGCTTTAGCTGGTTTATTAATAGAAATCAATCGTTTTTTCCCAGATGCGTTGATATTCCCTTTTTTTTCATTCTAGTTATTCACATGTAAAGGGGGTAACGAATATTATAGATAGAATCAACTATCTGTAACTAATCCCCCTCCTTTTTCTTTCTTCTTTCTCTTTTTATTTGAAATATTCAAATAATATATTAATAGGAGAGAAAGAAGAAAAGTAGATTTAACCGCATCAAAACTTGGGCTCAGATTCGAATAACAATTTCTAAAAAAAAAAGAGTTAGAACCAAAAAGAAAATGTGGATCTAGGGTAAGAATATCATACAAGATACTTAAATAAAATACTGTGATTAGAAATAGAGTTAGAAACCGTTTGATTACGTCGTATTTCTGAATTTATTTACTATAATTACTCTATGGATTGCAACGAAATTTTTTTAATTGTATTTCGAGTTATCAACTTCTATTTTTTGCTTTCGGGTCGAAAATAAAAAAAGTTGCTTGAATCAAAAATAAAAAGGAGGTTAGGTTGATGGCTAAGGGTAAAGATGCCCGAGTAAAAGTAATTTTGGAATGTACCAGTTGTGTTCGAAAGAGTGTTAATAAGGGATCAAGGGGCATTTCCAGATATATTACTCAAAAAAATCGACACAATACGCCTAATCGGTTGGAATTGCTAAAATTCTGTTCCTATTGTTACAAACATACAATTCACGGAGAGATAAAGAAATAGATCCAACCAAAAGTCTGTCTATCATCCTTTCATTTCAAGGAAAAAGACAAAACGATTTTCATTATTTCATTATATAATTAATAAAATATTTATATAATATATAAAAAAATCGAAATAAACAAACCAAATCCTATTTCTTAATTCTAAATTTTTTATTTTTAAGGTCCAGCCGAAATAGGATTTTCGGTATGTATAAGGAATAAACTAAACAAACTATGGATAAATCCAAGCGACCCTTTATTAAATCCAAGCGATCTTTTCGTAGACGTTTGCCCTCGATCCAATCGGGGGATCGAATTGATTATAGAAACATGAGTTTAATTAGCCGATTTATTAGTGAACAGGGAAAAATATTATCTAGGCGAGTGAATAGATTGACCTTGAAACAACAACGATTAATTACTATTGCTATAAAACAAGCTCGTATTTTATCTTTGTTACCTTTTCTTAATAATGAGAAACAATTTGAAAGAATCGAGTCTACTGCTCGAACTGCTAGTTTTAGAACCAAAAATAAATATTAAATATAAAAACTAGGCTTACTCTTTATTTAATTGTAATTGAATCAAAATTTGAATCTGAACTGAAACACGGATTGATGTTTTGTTCTAAAAAAATCTAGGTTTGATTGTTGTGTCGTAAGATAATAAAAATCGGTAAAAAAGATTTTTTTTTGAATGGGTTTGTTGATTTTTATTTATCATATTTTATCAGACTAATTTCTACACTATCCTCCCGGAGCAGAAACTCCGGGAACTTCTTTTAAATAATTTCGGGGTATTTTTTCCAATCTTCTTTTTTTATGATCTCATTGGAAATCATAAAAAGACAATTTTTATTAAATATAGCTATTTGTGCAAGTATTTTACGATTAAGAAGCAACTGTCTCTTGTGCAGATCATGTATAAATTTACTATAATTATAGTATACCCCGTTTTCGCGAATTACTCCGTTTATCCGAGTGATCCACAAACGACGAAAATCTCTCTTTTGCCTATCTCTATCCCTATGAGCCGAAACCAAAGCTCTTATTTTCTGTTGAGCAATAGTTCGAGTAAGTCTTGAATGAGCCCCTCGAAAGCTTGATCCAAATAAACGAATTTTTTTTCTACGTCTCCGAGCTATATATCCTCGTTTAACTCTAGTCATTGAATAAATGAAACTTTGATGAATAACTAGAATAACTAAATTACTAATTTTTTTTTTGAGTTATTCTTTTATCCTTTCTATTTTATATTAATAACAAAACGGATTTTTCCAATGTATAAAATAAAAATACCAATGGCTTTTGCTACTATAACCTTCCCGACCACTATTTTTTATTTTTATTTTTGCAAGACAAAAAATAAATGTAAATTTAAATATAGATGAATAAAGAAATAGTGGGTTCCTTCGTTTCTATGGTTACTTCTTAAACGGTGAGGTCCTCTCTATACACCGGAGCCCTTTACTTCATTTACTGAATATTATTAATAACTTGTATAGTTCAAACTTGTTGGCTCTACCCATGATATGAATTATCCAGTAATAGGTCTTTCACAATGAGATCCCCCTATACAGTAACGGTATTTAATTTGGAAGGTTAGCTGGATAGCTGACCCTGTTAGTCCGTTCTTCAAAGAATGGGAGCATAAATTATTTGCTCTAAAAATAAGATTTCCCGCTTAATAGATAACGTTCGCTACCAATGGGAAATTTTTCTCATCTTAAATCGGGTTTACATCAATAGAAACCATAAATTTCATGCACAATAGATGAATAGGTCTTTTTCATTTTCGATAGTAACCGTAGTTCTTCCGTTTTATCCTATTCACTGGTGCTGATTATTGATACTGGAAAAATTATTTCCTTTCGTTTACTTTTGTTCCAGTCCATAATCTGAACGAGTCACACATACACCCTAGTACATGTTCCTCGGCGCTGAGGACATCCCCGAAGAGCGGGGGATTTCGTGACATTTCTGATTGGCTGTCTTGTGTTTCTAATAAGTTGTTTAATAGTTGGCATGCTGAATCATATACACAATGGACTGGTTTAGATCAATCCTAACCGAATGCTTATGAAAAATTTCTACTTAATCTACTTATATATTTTCTACTTAATATACTTAGAGGTTAATAGAATATTAAAAACATCCCTTTAACAAGATAAAATTGCAAATGGTTAATTATTTATTTTTATTCGTTTTATTATTCGACCGCTACAAGATCAACAATTCCATGAGCTTGGGCTTCTGTTGCTGACATAAAAACATCTCTTTCCATATCTTCGGATACAACCCATAAGGGTTTGCCTGTTCTTTGTACATAAACTTTTGTGAGGGTTTCGCGCAATTTCAATAATTCTTCCGCTTCCAGGATAAATTCTCCTGTTTGTGCCTCATAAAAAGAGCTAGCAGGTTGATGAATCATTACCCTGATGATATACCCTAAAAGGGGTTCTTCTATCTCACATGATTAGTCGAAAAGAAAAAATATATAATAGAAAAACAATAAAAAAGATAGAATTGAACAACCGTACGTGCATCTTTTGCGCATTGCATACGGCTCTATAATGTAATTTACTTTTATTTTCCATCGAAGAAAGAGAAAAATAGGATCAATCAGATCCAGATCAGTAAATGATTCAATTACCACCCTTCTTTTCACTTTTCAGAGGAGTTCAAAAATACTACGATGGCTCCGTTGCTTTATATATTTATTTTGTCTGTAATTCAGCAATCCCAAAGTTTCTTTTTTGTTTATTTTATCCGAAAAAAAGAAGAAATTCTTTTTTTTGTACTCTTTCAAACATAAATATTGTTAAGCGTTTTTTGTTTTGGTATGAAGAAAAGTTTGTGACGCTGAAAAGGACTCCTATTAAAAAATAATTGGGAATACTCTTCATTTCATACTACTCTTTCGATACATAATCTAATGTTTTGAAAATAGAGATACAATTTTCTCGTTTATCATATCGAATTCAAAGTGCCATGCTATTATTACTTAATATTAATATTTCATATGGTGAAGGCATAGTTTTGTTTTCTTTTTTTCGCTCAAATAAAAAACTCATTGGCGCCGAGCGTGAGGGAATGCTAAACGTTTGGTAATTTCTCCTCCGACCAGAATAAAAGATCCCATTGAAGCCGCTAACCCCATACATATTGTATGTATATCTGGTCGCACAAATTGCATAGTATCATAAATAGCTACTCCGGGTATTACCCATCCGCCAGGAGAATTTATAAACAAATACAAATCTTTGGTATCATCCTCGATACTAAGATATACCATAAGACCAATAAGTTGATTCGATATCTCGCTATCGACCTCTTGGCCTAAAAAAAGTAATCTTTCTCGATAAAGTCGGTTGATTAGGGTAAAATTGTATCCCTTAGGAACCGTACATGCACCTTTTGATGCATACGGTTCAAAAAAACTTGTGAGAAAATCAATGTGTAGATTCTATTCCTTTTTCATTTTGCATAGAAATTTTTTTCAACTTATAATTAATAATGAAGGTTTTTTCTATTTTCTTTTTCAAGAAATATTTTTTTTTCTCCCTTTCCTATAACTATTTATAATTATAATAGAAAATATTAAAATAGAAAAAAAATAGAGTTTACTAAACTTATCGAACTCACTTTTCATTGATGTATTGTTTCATCGAGATCCAATCCAAATCACGATGTAATTTTCTTGTTCTTGAACGGGTCTCTTTAATTAAATTTTTTTAGGTTTAGGCTCTACTCCGGGTAAAGATCTGGCCGATTTCGATTTGCACATATAGGACAAATGCTTACAATACCACTTGACTTGTGTTTTTTTGTTAAGAATTACCCTTTTTATTCATTTCATTTCTTTCGACAAATTTCATATTCAACATATTCATTACTCTATTCGAGTGATTAAGATTAACATCATTCTTAATTCTTATTAAAATTTAAATTTGAAAAGCAATAAGTTTTAAGTTAAAGTAAATAAAATATATAATAATAAAATATATAATACAAGTAGTAATCTTCAATATATTACCAATTGGTGGAATTGGGATTTTTATAAACGGAGCCTGGATACTTCATTTTATTGGTCCAACCAAGCCAACCATAAATTATTCTAATTGATAATTTAATCTGAATCCCCCTAAAAAAAAAAAGGATCTAATTGCATTTCACGCTCCAAATTTTTGATGCGTCAATCAATCTTTCTTGGGCGAAGGGGAGGATATCTCAATCGGGAGAGAGAACGGGGAAATTCCGTATGACCCACTATATCTGACAAGTCGCACTATACGTCAACCCAAGATGCATCCTCCTCTCCAGGACTTCGAAAGGGAACTTTTGGAACACCAATAGGCATTAAATGAAAGAAAAAAGAATTAAGTACTATATTTCACTTTGATGTGGAAACGTAATAATAGGGTTATTGTTTGTATAATATCAACCTTTATCATATTTTCTGCATAAATTAGAAATGAAAAAAAAAAGATAAACTAAATAAAGAAAAATTCTTACGAATATAGCCTTCCAATTCCAATAATGAACAAATATGAACGCATTCACTGAGCGAAGATAGTATCAACTCCCCATTGCGTATTGCTACTTATCGGGTATAGAATAGATTTGTTTCTCTTTATTCCTACAACCATAATTGTTATATTATTACCAACAAAATAGAACAAACATTAACCTTGTTCCGAGAGAATTCATTGAACAAAAAGGGGTCCATTGCATAGTCATAGTATTTTCCAATGTAATAAAGTTACATAGTGTCATTTATCTTTGATATAAGGGGTATTTCCATGGGTTTGCCTTGGTATCGTGTTCATACCGTCGTATTGAATGATCCTGGCCGGTTGATTTCTGTCCATATAATGCATACAGCTCTAGTTGCCGGTTGGGCCGGTTCGATGGCTCTATATGAATTAGCAGTTTTTGATCCCTCCGACCCTGTTCTTGATCCAATGTGGAGACAGGGTATGTTCGTTATACCTTTCATGACTCGGTTAGGAATAACCAATTCATGGGGCGGTTGGAGTATTACAGGGGGGGCTATAAAGGATCCGGGTATTTGGAGTTACGAAGGTGTGGCCGGCGCGCATATCATGTTTTCCGGCTTGTGCTTTTTGGCAGCTATTTGGCATTGGGTGTATTGGGATCTAGAAATATTTTCTGATGAACGTACAGGAAAACCTTCTTTGGATTTGCCTAAGATTTTTGGAATTCATTTATTTCTTTCCGGGGTGGCTTGTTTTGGGTTTGGTGCATTTCATGTAACAGGCTTGTATGGTCCTGGAATATGGGTGTCCGACCCTTATGGACTAACGGGAAAAGTACAACCTGTAAGTCCAGCATGGGGCGTGGAAGGTTTTGATCCTTTTGTTCCAGGAGGAATAGCTTCTCATCATATTGCAGCAGGAACATTGGGTATATTGGCAGGCCTATTCCATCTTAGTGTTCGTCCCCCTCAGCGTCTATACAAAGGATTACGTATGGGCAATATTGAAACCGTTCTTTCGAGTAGTATCGCCGCTGTCTTTTTTGCAGCTTTTGTTGTTGCCGGAACTATGTGGTATGGTTCGGCAACTACCCCTATCGAATTATTTGGCCCCACTCGTTATCAATGGGATCAGGGATATTTTCAACAAGAAATATATCGAAGAGTAAGTGCTGGGCTAGCCGAAAATCAAAGTTTATCAGAAGCTTGGTCGAAAATTCCTGAGAAATTAGCTTTTTATGATTACATTGGGAATAATCCTGCAAAAGGGGGATTATTTAGAGCGGGCTCAATGGACAACGGCGATGGAATAGCGGTTGGATGGTTAGGACACCCTATTTTTAGAGACAAAGAAGGACGTGAACTCTTTGTACGCCGCATGCCTACTTTTTTTGAAACATTTCCAGTCGTTTTGATAGATGGGGACGGAATTGTTAGAGCTGACGTTCCTTTTAGAAGAGCGGAATCTAAGTATAGCGTTGAACAAGTAGGTGTAACTGTTGAGTTTTATGGTGGCGAACTCAACGGAGTTAGTTATAGCGATCCCGCTACTGTGAAAAAATATGCTAGACGTGCTCAATTGGGTGAAATTTTCGAATTAGATCGTGCTACTTTGAAATCTGATGGTGTTTTTCGTAGTAGTCCAAGGGGTTGGTTTACCTTTGGGCATGCTTCCTTTGCCCTACTTTTCTTCTTCGGACACATTTGGCATGGGGCCAGAACCTTGTTCAGAGATGTTTTTGCTGGTATTGACCCAGATTTAGATTCTCAAGTAGAATTTGGAGCATTCCAAAAACTTGGAGATCCGACGACAAGAAGACAAGGAGTCTAATACACCGTTGCTTTGTTATTTTTGGCCTCCATTTTTTTTTGATTTGATATAGGATACGAGATAAAATCTTGATTTTAATCACTGCCCCTTTTTTGACTCTTTTTTATCTTTTATCATTATCGGGAAAATAATCCCAAGTAAACAGGTATGGAAGCTATAATTGTAAACCACAATCGAATCTATGGAAGCATTGGTTTATACATTTCTCTTAGTCTCGACTCTAGGGATAATTTTTTTCGCTATCTTTTTTCGGGAACCTCCTAAAGTTCCAACTAAAAAAATGAAATGATTTTTCATTATCTCAATTGAAGCAATGAGCCTTCCAATACTGGAAGGCTCGTTACTTCAACTAGTCCCCGTGTTCCTCGAAAGGATCTCTTAATTGTTGAGAGGGCTGCCCAAAAGCGGTATATAAAGCGTACCCTGTAAAACTTACAAGTAAACCAGATATAAATATGGCGATTAGGGTTGCTGTTTCCATTATTATATAATTTCAAGACCACAATGGATCTATGATAAAAATCCTTTATTTACAACGGAATGGTATACAAAGTCAACAGATCTCAATGAATACAATCGGATTTATGGCTACACAAACCGTTGATAGTAGTTCTAAAGCTCGTCCAAAACCTACTACCGTAGGGGCTTTATTGAAACCATTGAATTCGGAATATGGTAAAGTAGCTCCTGGATGGGGAACTACTCCTTTGATGGGAGTTGCAATGGCTTTATTTGCAATATTCCTATCTATTATTTTGGAAATTTATAATTCTTCTGTTTTACTGGATGGAATTTCAATGAATTAAATCCACAAAAAAATGAAATCCAAAAGAACCAGACCAGAAAGTTCTAGCTTTTCAATACAAAGCGAATTTTTGGGCTCTCGTTTCTATTTCTAACCCCCTTTTTGGTAGTTCGATCGCGGAATTTCTTTCTTTATTTCCGGAATATGAGTGTGTGACTTGTTATAATTGATCCTATTGATAATACAGAGAATGAGTCTGTCATCTTATCTTGATAGAGATGGTTCTAACTCGTCGGATATTCATCCTGGTATCTGGAACACGGAATATATAAAATAGATCAAGAAATATTTGAACCATGATTCATATTTAATATTCAAACTTCTTGATCGGATTCAAAAAAATTTTCTTTGAAAAGAAAGAATTAGAAGTTAGAAATTTTTCGATTTCTCTTCTTTCAAACTTCTGTTTATGCCTATTTTGTTTAACCAACATAGAATTTTTTTTTAGTCATTATACCTATCCTATTGATTGAATAAGTGATGATCCAATGGTTCTTACTCAAGGAATCTTTTGGCTTAGCTTTGTTTGGGATTTTTTTGAATCATCGTGGTTCTAGTATGAATCTGGGGTTTCAATCGATTCATAGGGTCTTAACAAGAGAAATTCCTATCAATGATAAAAAAAATAGTAAAGGCCATATTACACACAAATAAAAAAATAACAAATCAAAGAAAAAAATAGGGAAAGAGAATATTCAAGAGGCCCGTAGTAACAATCAACATAAAGACGAATGAGCCAACTTGATATTTTGGCATTATCACCACAAAGAAGAACTTTCGGATTTTTATTCCTTCTTATTTTACGAAAAGAAAAAATCGGGGACTAAGAAGTCTATTGTATATCCCTTTCAATCAGTATTTTGGTGTGTTTGCTTGAGCTGTACGAGATGAAATTCTCATATACGGCTCTTAGAGGGGGAATTGCGGCGAGTTACCTATCTCAATAAAGTCTATGATTGGTTCGAAGAACGTCTAGAGATTCAGGCGATTGCAGATGATATAACTAGTAAATATGTTCCTCCTCATGTCAACATATTTTATTGTCTAGGAGGAATTACGCTTACTTGTTTTTTAGTACAAGTAGCTACGGGATTTGCTATGACTTTTTACTATCGTCCAACCGTTACTGAGGCTTTTGCTTCTGTTCAATATATAATGACTGAAGCAAACTTTGGTTGGTTAATACGATCCGTTCATCGGTGGTCGGCAAGTATGATGGTTCTAATGATGATACTGCATGTATTTCGTGTGTATCTCACCGGTGGGTTTAAAAAACCTCGTGAATTGACTTGGGTTACAGGTGTGGTTCTGGCTGTATTGACCGCGTCTTTTGGCGTAACTGGTTATTCCTTACCTCGGGACCAAATTGGTTATTGGGCAGTCAAAATTGTAACGGGTGTACCTGAAGCTATTCCTGTAATAGGATCGCCTTTGGTAGAGTTATTACGTGGAAGTGCTAGTGTGGGACAATCCACTTTGACTCGTTTTTATAGTTTACATACTTTTGTATTGCCTCTTCTTACTGCCGTATTTATGTTAATGCACTTTCTAATGATACGTAAACAAGGTATTTCTGGTCCCCTATAGAATCGAAAAAAGGGATATCATGGATACTTGAGCATGGATACTTGTAATTAATCATTTATCACTTGGGGGGAGAACAATATTTCATTGATACAAGTATGGATTATTGAAAACAATAATCTATATATTTGGACATTTTCCTTCAACTCTACGATATAATATTGTATTTAGTTATTTAATATAACACCGCCAGTTGAAGGTAATTCTCCGAAATAAAAAAAAAATGGATTATGGGAGTGTGTGACTTGAACTATTGATTAGGCCGTGCAGGTATATGCCCCTTTCTGCCACATTGAAATTCATAATCCAATGTGTCTTTTGTCCAACCACCGTAGAAGTAAGTCCTAATACAGAGGATAGGTTGGTTCGTTTGAAGAGAATCTATTTATTCTATGATCAACCCTGGTTCATGCATGAACAGGCTCCGTAAGATCCAGTCGAATCTGTGATTTTGCATAATATAATCCAGATTTTTTTATCATTTTTTTTTTTATTCTTAATAATTATATTAATAGTTTGAAAATGCATTCATTTCCTATGCATTAACCCGATCTATGATACTATCGGAGTGAAACAAGGGATCTAAAGAACAATAGAGGCTAGACTATATTAGTAACAAGTAAATCCTTTATTTATCTGGTATATATTTATATGATATATATAAAGTATAAATCTCAAAATATTTTGGAGATAAACAACAACTACAAGGTATGAGACGACCCATAAAGTATTTGATCATGATCAACTTTGTAAGCCTACTTGGGTATTGAGCATTTATTTGTAAGAACGGAACTCCTTCTCACGGAAAATTATAACTCCGGAAAGGAGGATCTAATTAGTTCTTTTGATTCTTGCTCGAGCCGGATGATGAAAAATTATCATGTCCGGTTCTTTCGGGGGCTGAATCGAATCTAAATCTATAAGAATTCACCTATCCTAATAACAAAAAAACCTGATTTGAATGATCCTGTATTAAGGGCTAAATTGGCGAAAGGGATGGGTCATAATTATTATGGGGAGCCCGCATGGCCTAACGATCTTTTATATATTTTTCCAGTAGTAATTCTAGGTACTATTGCGTGTAACGTAGGCTTAGCGGTTCTAGAACCATCAATGATTGGTGAGCCGGCGGATCCGTTTGCAACTCCTTTGGAAATATTACCCGAATGGTATTTTTTTCCCGTATTTCAAATACTTCGTACAGTACCTAATAAGTTATTAGGTGTTCTTTTAATGGTTTCCGTACCTGCGGGATTAATAACAGTTCCCTTTTTGGAGAATGTTAATAAATTCCAAAATCCATTTCGTCGTCCAGTATCAACTACTGTCTTTTTGGTTGGTACCGTAGTGGCCCTTTGGTTAGGTATTGGTGCAACATTACCCATTGATAAATCTCTAACTTTAGGTCTTTTTTAATTTTTTAAATTGATTCAATTGTGAAATAACACAACGTGTGTATCTAGGGAATAGTCGCTTTAACGTGAATTTTCCCTAGATACGTCTATTCAATTAAATTGTGGACCTATTCTGAATATATTTCAAATTCAATTTATTTTTCTTTTATAAATATTTATGTTGTGAAATGTTTTTCTAGAGTGTCAAATATTTGTTTTACGTCTTCTTTGCGAAAATACTCAATTTTAATAAGATCTTCTTGACTGTTATTCAAAAGATCCAATAATGTATGTATATTGGACTTTTTTAGGCAATTGTAAATCCTAGGTGAAAATTCTAATTGGTCAATAAAAATATATTTCAATGCTTTTTTTTTGTTTTTCTTTAGTTCAGTCAATCTATTGTGAAGGGTAAAAAGGGGTAAAGAAACTTTGTCTTGATTGTCTTCTAAATATAAGTTTTCTTCTTCCGCATGTAAAAAGGGAATAAATAAATCAATTAAATTCCGGGAGGCTTCATAAAGTGCTTCTTTCGGAGTTAAACTTCCATTTGTCCATATTTCGAGAAAAAGTATTTCTTGTGTTTCATTCTCATTCCCATAAGAATGAATACTATGATTCACATTTCGAATGGGCATGAATAGAGCATCTATAGGGTAACTTCCGTCTTGAAAATTATTTGGTGTTTTTATACGATATCCGCGATTTCTCTCGAGTTGTAGTCCAATACACAAATCAACTGGTTCCGTCAAGCTAGCTATATGTTGTGTATTATCAACTATTTCTACATAAGGTGGCAAGATAATATCCTGAGCAGTTACACATTTAGGGCCCCTAACACAAATAGATGCCTTACAAGTTCCATATAGATTACTTCTCAATACAATTTCCTTCAAATTCATTAAAATTTCGTGTACTGATTCTTGAATACCTACTATAGTCGAGTATTCATGTGGTATTTTCTCAGATTTTGCACGTGTGATACATGTTCCTTCTATTTCTCCAAGTAACGCTCTTCGTATCGCAATGCCTATTGTATCAGCTTGGCCTTTCATAAGTGGAGAGAAAATAAAGCGCCCATAATAAAGACATTTACTATCTGTTCTTGATTCAACACACTTCCACTGCAGTGTCCGAGTAGATACTCTTATTTTCTCTCGAACCATAGTAATATTATAAATTATTGATCATATCTTGAAATCATTTATTTCTCTTGAAATCTCGTAAATACTTTTTTCTACACCCGTCTTTTTTTAGGAGGCCTACAGCCATTATGTGGCATAGGGGTTACGTCTCGTACGAAACTTAATAGTATCCCACTTCTACGAATAGCCCGTAATGCTGCATCCCTTCCGAGACCAGGGCCTTTTATCATGACTTCTGCTCGTTGCATACCTTGCTCTACCACAGTACGAATAGCATTTCCTGCCGCAGTTTGAGCCGCAAAAGGAGTCCCCCTTTTTGTACCCCTAAATCCACAAGTACCGGCGGAAGCCCAAGAAACCACCCGACCTCGGACATCTGTAATAGTTACAATGGTATTGTTGAAACTTGCTTGAACATGAATAACGCCCTTTGGTATTTTACGTGCACTCTTACGCGAACTAATACGTCCATTTCTGCGTGAACCAATCTTTGGTATAGGTTTTGCCATATTTTATCATCTCATAAATATGAGTCAGAGATATATGGATATATCCATTTCATGTCAACACAAATCTTTCATTTTCTTTTTTGTTTATTTGTACATCAATCAAATCTTTTAGAAAGTGTTATTTTAGTAGAATGGTTATCCTTGTCGTTGTTTATGTTTTGGGTTAGAACAAATTACTATAATTCGTCCCCGTCTGCGGATCAGTCGACATTTTTCACAAATTTTACGAACAGAGGCCCTTATTTTCATATTTGTCATTCCTTACTTTAATTCCGATTCTTGGAAGAAAATGAGTTTCTTGAAATTTTTAATCTCGAATTGTATTCTCATGAGAAGGGGTGTTGAAATTGAAAAACCACTAGTCGTTTGAATCCTTGTTGCGGAGTCTATAAATTATACGACCTCTGGTTGAATCATAACGGCTTACTTCAATCTTAACCCTATCTCCCGGTAGGATCCGTATAAAACTACGTCGTATCCGTCCTGAAACATAACCTAGAATCAGATCTTCATTATCTAAACGAACCCAGAACATACCATTAGGAAGTGATTCAGTAATCAAGCCTTCATGAATCCATTTTTGTTCTTTCATTCCAGGCAAAACCCCCTTAAAGTATTAACTAATAGAGGAGTGATATTAGACAACCCGTCTTTTCTCTTTTTTTTTTCACAAATAGGAAATTTTGAATTCAATTCAGATATAAGAAGGATTACCATATATAACATAAAATTTCTCCACCAATTCCCTCTAGTCGAGCCTCTCGATCTGTCATTATACCTCGAGAGGTAGAAAGAATTACAATTCCCATTCCGCCTAAAATTCTAGGAATTCGTCGATAGTTAGAATAGATTCGTAGACCAGGTCGGCTGACCCTTTTAAAATTTAAAGTATTTTTATATGGTCCTTTCCTATTTCTTCTATGTCGCAGAGTTAAAACCAAAAAATATTTGTTTTTTTCTTGATGTTTTCTCGCGTTTTCGATAAAGCCTTCTCGTAAAAGTATTTTTACAATGTTTTCGGTGATGTTAGTAGATGCTATTCTAACTGTTCCTTTTCTATTCATGTCAGCATTTCGTATAGAGGTTATTATATCAGCAATAGTGTCCTTACCCATGATGAACTAAAATCCGCGTTGTCTCTGAATTTTGATATAATCAACATGCTTTTTTTATTAGTTTATTATTTCGTTTATTTTTATAACTTTTTTATTATTTATTAAAAATTTAAAAATTAAAAATACAAAGGTATATACGTGATACACAATCTAGTATATTAATTCACATACTTCTGGTCTTATAATACCTCGGGAGCTAATGAAACTATTTTAGTAAAGTTTTGTCTCAATTCCCGAGCAATTGCACCAAAAACTCGAGTTCCTTTTGGATTTCCTTCTTGATCAATGATAACTGCAGCATTGTCATCGTATCGTATTATCATACCGCTGTCTCGTTTGAGTTCTTTACGGGTACGTACAATTACAGCTCTGATCACTTCTGATCTTGCTAAGGGCGTATTTGGTATCGCTTCTTTGATCACAGCAACAATAACGTCACCAATACGAGCATATCGACGATTGCTAGCTCCTATGATTCGAATACACATCAATTCTCGAGCCCCGCTGTTGTCTGCTACATTCAAATGGGTCTGAGGTTGAATCATATCATTTTTTTTTTTTATTGGTTCTTTACAATGCAAAAATCAAATGCAAAGGGCGAAAAATAAAAAGAAATATTGTTTGGCAAAGACAAGAAAACTTTCGGTTTTTCTATCTCAAAGATCTATTTCTCTTGGTTCTATATTACTATCCTGAAATAATGAATTGAGTTCGTATAGGCATTTTAGATGCCGCTATTGAGATAGCCCTTCGGGCTATATTTTCCGCTACTCCGCTTATTTCATAAAGTATTCGACCTGGTTTGACAACAGCTACCCAATATTCGGGAGATCCTTTCCCCGAACCCATACGAGTTTCTGCAGGTCTTACTGTAACGGGTTTGTCTGGAAATATACGTACCCATATTTTTCCACCGCGACGTGCATTTCGTGTCATTGCTCGTCGTCCCGCTTCTATTTGTCTCGACGTGATCCAAGCGGGTTCAAGTGCTTGAAGAGCATATCGTCCGAAACAAATATGATTCCCACGATAAGATATTCCCCTCATTCTTCCTCTATGTTGTTTACGGAATCTTGTTCTTTTTGGGTTATAGTTGATGGTTTTTTGTTAATTCCATCTCTACTTCAGAACCGGACGTGAGAGTTTCTTCTCATCCGGCTCCTCGCGAATGAAAAATTCAATATTAATAATTTTATTATTATTGAATTACGATATACATGTAATAATACACTGAATCAAGATATTCTTTTGAATTCATCTAATTTATTAGATATTTTTCTATTAGTTATATATTCAAACTAATCGAATGAAATAAAATATATAATATATATGCAATTAATATATTTTTAAAATTTATTGGATTGCTCATATTTTAACAATCCAATAAACAAAGGTAATTTTCGCGGGCGAATATTTACTCCTTCAATATCTATTTCTGCTGTAGGGTTAATTTATTACTTTCCAGAATAGATTAATTTTTCGCTGGTTTGTTCCGCTATCCTTCCAAATGAATCCTCCTGATTCATTTTCAACTGAATCTTCTGTATTCACAGGTTCCATCGTTCCCATCGCTTCTTAATTAATGATTAGGTCTGAATTATACAACGGAGCGCTTAATGAAATTAATTTTTGAGCCAACCATCTTAGTCTTTATTGGCTAGAGGCTCTTACTTTTTTTTAAGAACAGATTCATATCATATAATTGTGTCAATCTGTATTGATGCTTTATTACATTGTCTTTTATGAAATATGAAATGATTCGAAGACCTTACATATTGGAATCGTATATCTTTTATATTTATTAATTTTTTTTTCTTTCTCTCACCTTTCCATTTATCCACATCCTTCTTTTTATATGTTGTATGTAATATTTTGCTTGGCAATTAATTAGATTTATTGTTTCAGTTGTTGCAATGATAGGACAAAAAGATCATATCTTGACTGCTTCTTTGGATCCAGATAATGTGATGCGATGAGTTGGTTATTTGTTCTATATTTATTAGTTCATTTTTATTTTATTAAAAACAACCAACGAGTCACACACTAAGCATAGCAACTCTATCAAAGGGTCAAACGAATTTTTATTTAACCTTATAGAATTAAAATAGAATTCAAAATTCTAATTGTTTTGATGGAAAAAAATGAATGAAAAAGGTTGTCATTTTGAAAATCGAAACATAAACACAGACCAAGTAAAGGATTATTCTTCTTCGTCTATAAATATCCAAATTTTGATACCTAATACCCCATAGATAGTTCGAACGGTATAGGCGCAATAATCAATTTTCGCGCGAATGGTTTGTAGGGGAACCCTGCCCTCTCTTATCCACTCGATACGTGCAATTTCTTTTCCATCGATACGACCTGCAATTTGTATTTGAATTCCTTTTGTATCAGCTTGTTCGGTTAATTCAATAGCCTTTTTCATTGCTTTTCGAAATGACACTCTATTCTTTAATTGTCCGGCTATAAATTCTGCAAGAATATTAGGATTTCCATAAGGTTTTGCAATTCTTGTAATAGCAATGTTGAGTTTTCGGTTCACACAATTTAATTCTTTTTGTACATTTATTTTTAGGTCTTCGACCCCTCGTGGTTTATTTTCTATTAATAACTTCGGGAATCCCATATAGATTATGATCTGTATCAGATCGATTCTTTTTTGAATTTCTATATGTGCAATTCCTTCGACA